TTCCCAGGGAATTCATTAGAGGAATATTTCCAATAAATACGGTTTGTTCTTGCATATCTCTACCGGTTTTCCAAATTAATCCCGCGGATACATATAATTCAGAAGAGTATGTGAGTGATTCATACACAGCATCTCTTTCTTTTATCAAGGGCTCTGCCAATTGATATGTTGCCACAAATAATTGAAATTCAATTTCTTGATCTGTATCTTCCATTTTTGGAAACTTATGAAGTTCTTCCATCAAGCCTTGATCAATGAACCTACAAAATCCGTCAAATTGTATCTGACTAAACCCTGGTATTGTATACATTCCCTCATTTCCATCCCGGAACATCTTAAGTTTTCCGTTTATCGAAAAAATCCAACTATTGGCTCACTCTTCGTTGAACCATATAGATTGATCTAGCAACGATGGAATGTATATTTTGCTCATTTGAACAACATGAAATTTTATCCAACCCCATATACATATATATATGTACTAAATACGTATGAACGGAGGAATCAAAAAAAAATGTGACTCAAATTCGAATTTGCGACAGATACAAATGGAAATGAATTGATAAAACATTCCTGGAAACAAAATTCTGCCACTTAGACTTATGGAGTCTTGTATAGAATATCAAAATAGATCCAATTTCTACCTTATGATATTACGATCAGATTGGGTACCATAAATGGATTCGGAATTGAATCTGTTCTCTATGAGTGAGATAAAGACAGAATAATCAGGAACCGTCTAGAGTTGACTTTGATTTTAGCACTTAATTTATTTCATCGATTCCGTTGTTCAAAAAATGATTCGCAGAGAGAAAAGATATTTCTACCCATTTGTTAATTAGTAGAATACGATTGAAGTGCGTAAGAGAAGTCATATTTATTAAGTACATGCAGATATAACTATCTAGCTATCCGTATATCCCATCTTTTATCGAAGTTCCCTTGAGGCAACATAGGTCGTGCTATATCCAAATTTCGATTTTATATTCAATATATTCAATGAAAAATGCAAGCACGACGATTTCCTAATAGGAATATGTAGATAAGATACCTGACTAGGTATCCGTGTAAGAATTTCTGTTCTGGGGTTTACATATACACATAATTGTTGTTATAATTGAAATTGAAAAGGATTAAATTAATTATGGAAAAGAATTGAGACTGATTAGTCGTATATCAATTTGATCTCCTTATGTTATTAAGGAAACCAAATTGGAGATCAAAATCCAAGAACCATTCATGAATTCACAGTCATTAATGCTTCCAATTTGCTCTGAATTTTGGATTCTGTGACTGGAAATCCATTTTTCTCTTTCAATAGAAAAAAAGGGGAAAGCTTTTATTTAGGTGTTGTGTGTTTTGAAATACAATCAATCTAAGAGAACAACAGGATCCAATCAAAAAAAAGAAATGGTTCAGCAATTCCCCAGAATATTTCCATCTATATCTATTTTGTATCGTTTTGGCGGCATGGCCGAGTGGTAAGGCGGGGGACTGCAAATCCTTTCTCCCCAGTTCAAATCCGGGTGTCGCCTGATTAACAAAAGACTCGGAATTTCTTACCCTACTAAACTAATAGAACTCACAAAATTCTTGCCTGGCAGAAGCAGAGGTAAGGGGCGGGGACTGTCGATACCCAATTTTAAGAATAGGGGGGTTGACTTTCAATTATTTCTTCAAAAATCGGGGTGTGACCCAAACCTGTACCATACCAATATGAATTACCAATATAAATAAAGAAATACTCACTTAATTACGGATTCCTGATGCGTTCAGGCCATTGATTTGATTTATCAATCGAATCAAATCCATAGTAAGATTCAATTGTGAGATTCAGAACTACGAAAGTCAGGGACCGTAAATCCGTGTATCCAAAGGAAGGTTCCTAAGAGACTGTAAATCCTTGCTCCTAGGATCCAAGAAGGGGTTATAGGAAGGACTATAAATACTTCCTAATTACCTTACCCTACTAGTGTTTACTGACTGAGTCTTGAAGTAGATTGGGTAGGCTGGTGGGGAATCCAATTAGGAGTTGTGGAAAGAACTGAAGATACTTTGTATCCATACAAACTCATGAGAGTCTCTGAGTGCTCAGGGTTTCAATTAATATTGTATGGGTGATTGGCTTTTATAGAATAAAAGTGGAAAAAAGTGCTTTCGTTGGGGTAACCCCGCCAAGAATGTAATAGGGTGTCTTCCAATTGTTTCACATTTCACAGAAGTAGAGACAGTAAGGCTTAGATGGGAAATTAGGGGTATGTGATAGATAGTTATATATCTTGATGGTATATTTTTTTTTCTGCTTTTTGTTTATGAAAGGCAACAATAGGTCTTACTATTCCTACATATTCCATTAGTCACATTCCCTTGAGACTTCCAAGGGGCAACTGTGTATCTTGCTTGTACTTAGTGCTTTCCGATTTCACCAGAAATCATATAGGGACTTGTTACGGGTGTATTCATTGGATTGGTTCATCAAAAACGTTAGGTCAAAATCCCA